AATTTTAAAATTTTTCTTCTCTCTATTATAGATCGAAAATTTTGGTAAACGCAAAAAATCGCAAAAAACCACAAGAAAACTAAAAAATTGTAAAAAAACATATAACTTAATAAAAATTATGTTATTTTAAATATTTGAATAAAAAGTACAATATATAATTCTTTACATACTCTAATAACACTAAATATAGGATCATAAAAGATAAAAACCCATAGAACTAATTCTTCCCCATAATCCCCATCTCATTTATGTAAAATTTCAATTTAATTTTTTAAATTTTTGGTAAAATTATCATAAATTGTCATCCTACTTATATGGTCATAACAGTATACCCACATTAACTGCATCCATAGTACTTATAACCGTACGTATAAGTTTATTATAAAGTATATTAAGTATATCAACTTGTATCTCTCTATAAGGTAGAATGAGTTTTTTAATAATAAAGAATATTCCATAAAAAACCTACAAAAAACAAAAAACATAAAAAAAATCGTATAAAAATCATAAAAAAGTGAAAAAACGTAAAAAAAATCGTATAAAAATCACAAAAAAGTGAAAAAACGTAAAAAAAATCGCACAAAAATCACAAAAAAGTGAAAAAACGTAAAAAAAATCGCACAAAAATCACAAAAAAGTGAAAAAACGTAAAAAAAATCGCATAAAAGCCAAAAAAAATCAAAAAACTGTAAAAAAGCTATAAAAAAATAAAAAAATTATAAGAAACTTCAAAATTGAAAGAAAAACCGTAAAAATGGAAAAACGGTACCTTTGCTTAAAAAGCCTATGAATAGGTATTTAAAGAACTTTCACGTTTTTTTTGCGTTTACCAAAATTTTCGATCTATAATAGAGAGAAGAAAGTAAAGGGGGGGGATAATATTAAATAATTTTGAATAGAATATATTATTATAATGTTGTTGAAATAATTGAATAAAAATATATTAATATAATAAATAAAGGGGAGATTTGAATAAGCTATGTTTAATCTTTTTCTTTCATTTAAGTTCTTATCGTCTAATTGGTTAGGACACTACTCTTTCACAGTAGCAATACGGGTTCAAATCCCGTTAAGAATATTAATGTATATCAAATTATTTCTTTTCAACAAATGGCGGGTATAACTCAATTGGTTAGAGTGTTAGGTTGTGGTTCTAAAAGTTACAGGTTCAAGTCCTGTTACTCGCCTCTTATTAATTTATAATAAAAAGTAAAAAGTTATTAAGGCATTAAATGGATACTTAAGCATTAAAACCAAAATGGACGTTTTATAACGAAATATTACAGGGAGTAGATATAATATGCTGAGATCTGTAATTCTCCATAAATTCGGAAAACCGATTTCTTAATGATTAGAAAAGGTTTAAATATTTTTAAACACAAACTTGGTGAACTGAACCATCTAAGTAACCAAAGTTTAAATCAACCGAGAAGCTGTTAGTAGTGGCGATCGAACGCAGTAATAGATTTAAGGATTTAAATTTTATTTAATATTAGAATAGCCAGAGAAGGTAACCTTTTAAAGGATAGCCCTGTAAAGTAAAATTTAAACCTTTATTAAAGTAAAATGAAACAAGTCATGTTTTGTTTAAATATTGAGGGCCCACCCTCAAAATCTAAAAGTTTTAATGACTGATAGTGAAAAGTACTGTAAAGGAAAAGTGAAAAAGACTTCGCGAAAGTGAAAAGATTTTGAAATTTAATGCTGACAATCTGTCAGAGCTTTTTGAAGTGATGACGTACCTTTTGTATAATGGACCAACAAGTTTATTCTAGTGGCGAGCTTAAAATAATAAAATATGTAGGCGTAAAGAAATTAAGTTTTAAATTGCTTGTTAGTCTCTAGAATAAGACCCGAAACTAAGTGATCTAACCATGGACAGGTTGAAGATTGGGCGGCAACGCCTATTGGAGGACCGAACCCGTGTATGTGGCAAAATACTGGGATGATCTGTGGTTAGGAGTGAAAGGCTAATCAAACTTAGAGATAGCTGGTTTTCTGCGAAATCTATTTAAGTAGAGCGTTTAAAAGACTTTTATAAAGGTAGAGCTCTCGATAAGCAATGGGGGCGTAAAGCTTTACTGAGTTTATTGAAACTTCGAATGTTATTAAAATGACTTTAAACAGACAGACTATGAGTGCTAAGATTCATAGTCAAAAGGGAAACAGCCCAGATTATTGATTAAGGCTCTTAAAAATAATTAAGTGAAAAAATTGTGAAAAAATGTTGACAACCGAAAGGTAGGCTTAGAAGCAGCCATCCTTTAAAGAAAGCGTAATAGCTCATTGGTTTAGTTTTTTTGCATTGAAAATGTTTGGAACTAAAATTATTTGCCGAAATTATAGATTTTAGATTTAAAATGGTAGCAGAACGTTCTGTATATCTAAGAAGTTTTATAGTAATATAAGATGGAGATATCAGAAATGATAATGTTGGTATGAGTAACGATAAACAATGTGTAAAACATTGTCGCCTTAAGTTCAAGGTTTCCAAAACAAGGCTAATCCGTTTTGGTATTTATAGTTAATCGGTCCCTAAGAAAAATACGAAAGTTTTTTTTAATGGGATAAAAATAATTTTTTTGTTATTAAAAGTGACAAAGTGTAAATATTATTTCTATTTTATGGTTTTAAATAGAGGTTTTATAGCACTTTCTAGAAATAGCTTTTATAATAATGAGTAACCGTACCCTAAACCGACACAGGTGAACAAGTTTAGTAAACTAAGGCGCTTGAGAGAATTATGTTGAAGGAACTCGGCAAAATGACTCCGTAACTTCGGGATAAGGAGTGACTTTATATAGGCAACTATGTAAAGTTGTCACAAAATCGGGGACAGCGACTGTTTAACAAAAACACAGGTCTCTGCTAATTCGTAAGAAGATGTATTGAGACTGACGCCTGCCCAGTGCTGCAAGATTAAAGGAAGAGGTCTTTTGGCTTTGACCCTAACTCCCAGTAAACGGCGGCTGTAACTCTGACGGTCCTAAGGTAGCGAAATTCCTTGGCATTTAATTGGTGTCCTGCATGAATGGCGTAACGACTGTCCCACTGTCTCCAACATAAACTCAGTGAAATTGAATTGTTCGTGAAGATGCGAACTTCTTGCGGCTAGACGGAAAGACCCCGTGCACCTTTACTATAGTTATACATTGTAATAAATTTTTTTTTGTGTAGAATAAGTGGGAAGTTGTTAATTATATAGTTACTTGCGCTAGCAAGTAAAGTAAACATCGTTGAAATACCACTCTAAAAATTTTTTATTACTTATTTATTAAGACATTGTATAATGGGTAGTTTGACTGGGGCGGTCGCCTCCTAAAGAGTAACGGAGGCGTGCAAAGGTAAACTTAAGTTGAACTAGAACAACTTTAAAGCATAATAGTATATGTTTGCCTGATTGTAAGATTGACAAATCAAGCAAGGACGAAAGTCGGTTATAGTGATCCGGTGATTCTGAGTGGAAAAGATCACCGCTCAACGAATAAAAGGTACGCCGGGGATAACAGGCTAATCACCCTCTAGAGACCCTATCGACGGGGTGGTTTGGCACCTCGATGTTGGATTATCGCATCCTGGAGCTGTAGGCGGTTCCAAGGGTTTGGCTGTTCGCCAATGAAGGCGGTACATGATCTGAGTTCAGAACGTTGTGAAACAGTTTGGTCCCTATCTACCGCAAGTGTTAAAAATTGAGAGGACCAGACCTCAGTACGAGAGGACCGGGAATAGTAGATCTCTGGTGCATCGATTGTTATACCAATAGCATAGTCGAGTAGCTACATCTATAATAAATAATCACTGAAAGCATCTAAGTGAGAAATTAACCTCGATACAAATTTTTTTAAAAATGTAATAGATGATTACATTGATAGGCTTGGTGTGTAAGAATTGTAAGATTTTTAGCTAACAAGTACTAAAAATAAATTTTATAAACTTTTTACTATTTCTGAACTAAGTAAAATCTCTAGTTCTTTTAGATTTTAATTCAAAATAACTATATATTCAAATATAAATATATATAATTAGTAATAATATGAGTTTGATCCTGGCTCAGGATGAACGCTAGTAGTATGCTTAACACATGCAAGTCGAACGGAAATTTTTTTTTCGTGGCGAACGGGTGAGTAAACGCAAAATTTTACCTTTCAGTTCAGGACAAATATCTCCTTCGGGTGATAAAATACTGAATATATTTAAAGGTTAATTCCGCTGAAAGATAATTATGCTTAAGATTAGGTTGTTGGTAATTTAAAAGCTTACCAAGCCGATGATCTTTAGTTGGTCTGAGAGGATGATCAACCACACTGGAACTGAAATAAGGTCCAGGCTAATACGTTGGCCAGCAGTGAGGAATATTGGACAATGAACGCAAGTTTGATCCAGCAATACTAACTGGGTGATGACGGCTTATTTAAGTTGTAAGATCCTTTAATTAAAGAAGATAATGACATTATTTAATTGAATTAGTCCTGGCTAATACTCGTGCCAGCAGCCGCGGTAATACGGGAAGGGCAAGCGTTATCCGGCATGACTGGGCGTAAAGAGTCCGTAGACTGTAAAGTAAGTTTTTTGTTAAATCTTAAGACCCAATCTTAACACAGCAATTAATACTACTTTACTATGAGTTTAATACAGAAAAGTAGAATTTTATACGATAGAGGTGAAATTTGCAGATATATAAAGGAATGCCAATAGCGAAGGCAACTTTTTGGTATAAACTGACGTTGAGGGACGAAAGCGTGGGTAGCAAACGGGATTAGAGACCCCGGTAGTCCACGCCGTAAATTCTGAGTGCTGTAATTTAATTGTAATATTTTTTAATATTATTTAGATTTTCAAGCTAACGCAATAAGCACTCCGCCTGAAGAGTACGATCGCAAGATTGGAACTCAAAGGAATTGACGGGGGTCTAACACTAGTGGTGGAGCATGTGGTTTAATGCGATAATCCGCGCAAAACCTTACCAATTCTTGACATATTTTAGTAGTTATTCTAGTTTTTATGTATAAAAGTTTAACTACTTTTTTACAGGTGTTGCACGACTGTCGTCAGCTCGTGTCGTGAGATGTTTGGTTAAGTCCTGAAACGGGCGTAACTCTTACTTTTAAATTTTTAACGTATTAAAAGTTCTTCTTTTAAATGCTTTAAAAGTACGGTCAATGATAAGTTGAAGGAAGGTAAGAATGAAGTCAAGTCAATGTGACCCTAATGAATTGGGCTACTTCATGTGCTACAATGAAAATTACAAAAAGTGACAAGAAAGAAATTTTAAGGTAATCAACAAAAATTTTCCCAGTTCGGATTGTAGACTGCAACTCGTCTACATGAAGTTGGAATCACTAGTAATCGCAAATCAGCACGTTGCGGTGAACATGTAACTTGGCCTTGTACACACCGCCCGTCACTTGCAAAGAATTAGTTTCGCTTGAAGGTTTTTATAAAGCCCATTGAGAGATTGATAATTTGGATGAAGTCGTAACAAGGTAGCTGTACGTGAACGTGTAGCTGGAACAAAATGAAATTTATTTTGGTTTTTTGTTTATAAATAATAATATAAATAAAAATAAAGGTTCGATTCCTTTTTTCATTTTAACCTGAAAATTGTTTTCAAGAGTTTGGTTTAAAAATTTTTTTAAATACTGGTTATCCGGGAATAACTTAAAAATTATTTAACCGTTTTTGTTAGAGAAGTGCATTGGTTAGCATGTTAGGCTCATGCCCTAAAGTTTGTAGGTTCGAATCCTGCCTCTGACATAAAATGATTGCATTAGTTTATTTTATGTGTGCACTGTTATTAATTAGTGCTTCAATGGTTATTATTTCAAAGAATCCTCTTCATTCAGTTTTATTTTTAGTATTAAGCTTTTTATCATCATCAATTCTTTTATTTTTATTTGAAAGTGAATTTTTAGCATTATTTTTTCTTATTATATACTTAGGTGCTATTGCAATTCTATTCTTATTTGTAATAATGATGTTAGATATAAAAATTAGAGATCTTCAAACTAGTCGACTTTATTTACCTGTTGGTGTACTTATTGGTATTACTTTAACAGCTGAAGTTTATGGGGCTTTTTCAAAAGTATTCTCTAAAAATACAAGTATGAGTTCATATGAACATAATGTTTATTTAAATTGGTATGATAATTTAGATTCTTTTTCAGATGTATATGTTCTTGGTCAAATTTTTTACACTCATTACGTTTTACAGATTTTAATGGCAGGGTTAATTCTTTATTTAGCAGTAATTGGTGTTGCATTCTTGACAGTTAAGTCAGCATCTAAAAAAGGTAGTATTCGAGAGCAATCTCTTTTCCGACAATTATCTCGAAAAAATGTATTATAACTTTTTTAAGGTTTTAAAATAGTTTTAAGGCGGGGTAGTTCAGTTGGTTAGAACGTTGGAATCATAATCCAACTGTCGGGGGTTCAAGTCCCTCCTCCGTCATAAGTGATTAACTCAATTGGTAGAGTGTCTCGCTTACAACGAGAAAGTTAGTGGTTCAAATCCGCTATCGCTTAAATAATTTATTTAAATGGGAGCATTAACACTTAAACAGTTTTCAGATGAGTTAAGAGAATGGGAATTTATTGAAGGAGAAGGTATTGATCCAACTGATAGTTTTGGAGTAAGTTTACGGTTATCTATTAGAGAAAATCAAATATTTTTAGCTGAGCCTAATGATCCAAGTACACCTTGGTTAACAGATAAGGGAAGACTTTTTTTTGATGGTATGTTTGATAAATCATCAAGTAATCAAACGAATTGGGAGAGTTTCTTTTTGGATATTTCAGAATTAATGTATTTTATTGATCATTTAAATTTACACAAGCGAAATGCTTATTCATTTATTTTTGCGTTTGAAAATTTAAGCTTAGAAACTTTAAATATGTTATATTTATTAAAGCAAAACTGCTCATTAATTGAATTACGTAAGGTTGAAAGTTATAAAGGATTAAATGATTTTGAAGCTCAATATCAATTAAGTTCATCTACTGATAAACCTAAATTGCATATGTCAACTTTAGGTATTCTTATAAATACAAATCCTAGATATGAAGGTTACGTTTTAAATTTAAATCTTCGTCAAAGATTTTTAAAAGGTAATTTCAAGTTATTAAATATTGGATCAATGTTAGATCTTACTTTTCCAATATATAATTTAGGTTCAAATTTTACTATTTTAAAATCTTTAGCTGAGGGAGTTCATTTATCATGTCAAGATGTAAAAAATGCAGAGTTTCCAGTAATTATTACAAATACAGAATTATTTAAGCGAAATGATGCAAAAATTTTTACAGAAGTATTAAAGTATACTAGTGTATTAGATACTGCGTGGAATGGTGTTAATGTTTTAAACCATAACATTGGTAGTGTTGGAATTCAATCGTTAAATAAATTCCTACCACTTTCGACTGAGGATTTTATTAATTTTTTTGGGTTGTATTATATTAATGTTTCTTTAAACTCTACTGCTAATATAAAAAAATTAGTAGAGTTACATCTATTAGATATTTTTAAGTCAAACAGTACATTATCTAATAAAATTTTTGTTGATCAAAATACAAATTCTTTAAATGAACTAGTATATGGTAAAGGTCAACATAAGTTATTTAATAACTATTTCCATTTACCAACTAGTTTATTCTTGGAAGATAATGAAACTTATATCAATACCCAAGGTTCGATTAAAAGAACTACTAAATTAATCAATTTTAAGAAAGACTCAAAAACAAATTGGCAAATTACTAGAAAGTTTTATGCTAATACCAAATCTGTATTATTTTTTAATAATACCCGAGATAACAGCTTAATAAATTTTGATTGTGTTAATTCATTTAATTTTAAAAATTATGTTAATTTTCAGTTTTATGCAGTTCAAACTTTAACTAGCTTAAGCTTTTATTTAACAAAAAGAAATCTTCCATTACTAAAGCCATCAAATATGAACATTAAACCTACCAGAACTAAAGTATTAAATACAAAAGTAAAAGGTTGGTTAGATGATTTTTTTAATGGAAATGGTAAAGATTCTTTTAGTTATAATTCTTCTGTTCTTGTAAATTGTTCAAAAATTATGAGATCAAGTACAAGTAATTTTTTCTAATTTTAAAACAAATTTTATGGGTATTAATCTTTTTGTAAAAAATTTTTTAATTTCTAACAATTATATAGAGCAATTTAATCTGTTAAATAATTCTTCAATTCGAGAAGAATATTTAGGAATTCTTATTTATTTTTGTTTTGCATTATTTCTTTCACTTTTGATAATAGTATTATCTTACTTTTTAGTAACTCAAATCCCTGAAACTGAGAAGCTTTCAACTTATGAATGCGGATTTGAGGCATATGGTGATACTCGAGGTAAATTTAATGTTCGTTTTTATATTATTGCTATTTTATTTATTCTATTTGATATTGAAATTATCTTTCTAGCACCTTGGTGTTCTTCTATTTCGCAATTAAACCTATTAGGTTTTTGGTCAATGGTTGAGTTTTTAGTAGAATTAGGTATTGGGTTTATTTATGCTTGGTGTGTTGGAGCAATTGAATGGAGTTAATAATATAAAAAATGCTATGAGCACTTTAAAGAATAAATTTGATTTTAGATATTTAAATACAACTCATCAGTTTCACTTAGTAGATCCTAGTCCTTGGCCTCTTTTAGCATCTTTAGGTGCTTTTATGCTTACTTCAGGAGGTGTTCTTTATATGCATAAAGTAATAGGCGGTTGGGGATTATTCCTAAACGGTTTTATTATGATCCTTTTTGTTATGTTCGTTTGGTGGCGAGATATTGTTCGAGAAGCTACTTATGAAGAGCAACATACTTTTGTAGTACAAAGAGGTTTACGATTAGGTATGATTCTTTTCATTGTTTCTGAAGTTATGTTCTTTCTTGCATTTTTCTGGGGTTTCTTTCATTCAAGTTTAGCTCCTGTATATAATATTGGTGGTGTATGGCCTCCTCATGCAATTGTATCTATGAATACTTATACTATTCCTTTAACTAATACTTTTATTCTATTAAGTTCTGGGGCTACCGTTACATGGGCACATCATGCAATTATTTTAAATGCTAAAAGACATACTATTATTGCATTAATTTATACATTAGCATTAGCTACTTTATTTACTTATTTCCAAGGATTAGAGTATGTTTCTGCTCCTTTCAATATTAGTGATGGTATTTATGGATCTTGTTTCTATATGGCAACAGGTTTTCATGGATTTCATGTATTTGTTGGTACTGTTGCTTTAGGAGTATCATTTGTTCGAATTGTATTAAATCATGCAACAAATACTCACCATTTTGGATTTGAATCAGCAATTTGGTATTGGCATTTTGTTGATGTAGTATGGTTATTCTTATTTATCAGTATTTACTGGTGGGGTAATTTAGAGCCATACAATTTACCAGCAAATTCATTAATGTAATTTTATAAACATTAATAACTGTTAGTAAAATGGTTACTAACCTTTTAAAAAAAAATGATCTAGGTATGAATGAAATTGTAAAACAAACAGCATTGGCAACACGAATGCGTGCTCGAAATGTATCTTTCAATAAATTTCGATGGAATAAAACCTACCTTTTAGGTTTTATTGATAGTCACGTAATACACTACCCAACTCCTATAGGTTTAACTTATGCATGGAGTTTTGGTTCTTTAGCAGGTATGTGTTTAGTAATTCAAATTATTTCAGGAGTTCTTTTATCTACACATTATACAGCTAATATTGATTTAGCTTTTGCAAGTGTAGAATATATTATGAGAGATGTTCCTAATGGTTGGTTTATTAGATATGTTCATGCAAATGGTGCATCTATGTTTTTTATTATTGTATATTCTCATCTTTTCAGAGGTATTTATTATGGATCTTATATGAAACCAAGACAGTTATTATGGTGTTCTGGGGTAGTTCTATTCTTATTAATTATGGGAACTGCTTTTACTGGATATGTATTACCATGGGGTCAAATGAGTTTTTGGGGAGCTACAGTGATTACTAATATGGTTACAGCAATTCCATTTGGAGGTCAAACAATCGTTGAATGGCTTTGGGGTGGTTTTACTGTAAACGCTCCTACTTTAAGAAGATTCTATAGTATACACTTCTTATTACCATTTATTATTGCAGGAGTATCAATAATTCATTTAGCATTATTACATAAAGATGGTTCTAATAGCCCAATTGGAAGTGATACTGGTGTTGATGATATACCATTTTACCCATATTATTTTGCAAAAGATTTATTTGCTTTTACTTGTTTTGTATTATTTTTTGGTGTTTTTGTATTCTTCTTCCCAAATTATTTAAACCATCCAGATAATTGTATTCCAGCAGATCCAATGGAAACTCCAAAACATTTAGTTCCTGAATGGTATTTCTTACCATTTTATGCGATCTTAAGATCAATTCCACATAAAGCAGCTGGTATTATTGCTATGGTAGGTGCTATTTTAGTTATGTTACTAATTCCTTATACTTATACTGGTTATATTAGAAATACTACTTATAGACCTTTATTTAAAGTTTTCTATTGGTTACTTATTGCAGATTTCCTTACCTTAATGTGGGTTGGACAAGCACCAATTACTGATCCTTTTATTGCATTAGGTCAAGTTGCATCTATATATTATTTTTCATTTTTCTTATTTTTAATTCCAATTATTGGAGTTATTGAAACAAAATTAGTAAACTACAAAGTTAATTAATTATTTTTTTAGGTTATAAAATGAAATGTTAAGAAAAAAGAAATGTATTAAAAATCTTTTGGATAGTTGATGGGTTCGAGTCCCTTCCTTAACGTAATATGATGCCTTTAGAATTATTTCAATTTCAAATATACCACTTAAAAGAGATGTCTCTTTCAGCAGAACTTTTTTTAAGTTGTTCTATTCTTCAACTTACTTTTTATGCACTTAGTACAGCTTATCAACGTAAAGCTGGATTTGTTATTTTAAACACACAAGTTTATTATATTGGTACTTTATTAATTATTTTATCATCTCTTCTTATTTTAAATGAAGATTTACTAGTGATGAATTCGTTTACTAGTAATAATTTTATTATTAATGATTATTTTAGTTTTGCTTCAAAACTTACTATTTGTTTTACTTCTATTTTATTTTTACTAGTAATTAATGTCTCATTGAGAGATGAGCCTACTTATAATAATTTTGAATATATTGTTTTAGTTACTATTTCAATTTTAGGTTTATTATTATTATGTTCGGCTAATGATTTAATTACAGCATATCTTGCTATTGAGCTTCATAGTATTGCTTTTTATATTATGTCAGCATTTAAACGAGATTCTAGCTATTCTATAGAAAGTGGATTAAAGTATTTCATTATTGGAGCTTTATCATCAGCCCTATTCTTGTTTGGTTCTTCAGTTGTATACGGTTGTATGGGTAGTTTAAGTTTTGATGATCTTCAAATGTTTTTTTCATTATTAGCAACAAACAGTAGTGAAACTTTTGTTTTTACACCTTCTAGTTTTTTAGAAGATTATTCAGTAAATGAATTTATCTTTGGAAGTTATGGTTTAGCATATGATAAGTCTCTTTTCAGTCTTATCGGTATTTTTTCTGATAATTTAGATTTAACATCAGTACATAATATTGCTTCAAGTAGTAATGAAGGGCTAATTGATTGGTGTAATAATAATAAATTTACAGATATTTCAGTGTCGTCTTCTTTATCAGCTCCAGTTGAATTTTTAAATATTTCTGCAGCTATAAAGGATTCTTGGTTTTTAATACCACAAAGTAGTAACTATTTAGTAACTCAATCTACCATTTCTTCTTATGAAAATTTATGGACTAGTTTATTATCTTCTGATACAAGTGAACTTGGTGTAAGTTTACTATTATTAAAGCATATCTTAGGTTCATATAATAATATGGAAGTTATTAATTTTACAAGTGATTTAGCTATGTTAAACACTGAATTAGCATCTATTGGATTCTTTTTAATTTGTGTTAGTATATTTATTAAGCTTTCTATAGCACCATTTCATTTTTGGTCACTAGATGTTTATGAAGGGTCACCTAATGTAACTACTTTTTTCTTTGCTGTAGTTCCTAAAATGGCTCTATTTATTCTATTATTAAGACTTTGTTATATAAGTTTTTATCCAATTTTTATTGATAATTTTCAAATTTATTTCTTTTTATTAGCAGTTTTAAGTGTTTTTGTAGGTTCAGTTGGAGGACTGGAGCAGCGAAAATTAAAAACATTACTTGCTTATAGTGCAATAAGTCATACAGGTTACTTGTTATTAGCTTTTAGTACTGGTAATATTGAAGGAGTTCAAATGATGTTTTATTATTTAATCATTTATATGATTTCAGGTGTATGCTTTTGGTCAGTATATCTATTTTTAAAACAAAAAAGAAATTCTTATTTCAATAAGTCGAATAAAGAGTTAGGGGATTTAGTACTTTTAAATTCATCTAATCCAATGCTTTCATTAATTTTAGCTATAACTTTATTTTCTATGGCAGGTATTCCTCCAATTGTAGGTTTCTTAGCAAAGGTTGGTATCTTTTTAGTTGTAGTAAAATCTTCAGCTTATTTAGTAGCTCTTTTAAGTATTCTTTTTAGTGTTATGTCAACTTTTTATTATATTAGAGTAATTAAGGTTTTATATTTTGAAAATACCTTAGTAGGTAAGCTTTATATGCCTATTACAAGTAATAAGGCTTTTATAATTGCTGTTTTATCATTATTATTAATTATTCTATGTATGGATCCAATGCTTGTTTATTTATTATTTTATAAGGCTACTTTATTAATAAATTAAATTTTACTAATAAAAAAGAAGAATGGCTGAGTGGTTTAAAGCGAAGATCTGCTAAATCTTTATATAGAATTTACTATATCGTGGGTTCAAATCCCACTTCTTCTGAGTTTATTACAATATAATAATGTTTTTTTATTTTAAGGTATCTTCTAAAGATAGTCAGGTGTTAGAAAAATTCTTTCAATTTTTATTAAAATTAGAGACATCACCTACCATGATAAAATGTTTTTCAAAACAAAAAAGTCGAAAATTTATTACTATCTTAAAGTCTCCTCATGTGAATAAAACTGCCCAAGAGCAGTTTGAATTTAGATTTTATAGTAGAGAATTCTTAGTAGACTCATTTAAACCTTTAACGTTTTTTTTAGTTATTAAAAAAATTAAAAATTTAAGTTTTCCTGGTATAAAATTAGAAGTAAAAGGATTACTTAATGGTGAAAAAAAAAATAAAAGTTTATTAAAAGTAATTAATCCTGATAATATTATTTTGACTAATTCATATCCTAAAGGTATTAAATCAGGATCTCAAATGAAATATGTTCAATTATTTGATTGCTATGGGGAATCGTATTTAAAAAAGATGCTTTGTTTAAAACAGAAATCTTATAAATAGTAGCGCTTTTATTGCATCTTTAGCTCAGTTGGATAGAGCACCAGCCTTCTAAGCTGATGGTCAGGGGTTCGAATCCCTTAAGATGTGAGTCCTTTGATATATAATTAGTTATTATAACAGGGAAGAAGTGTTAGTAATATATTAAATATGTAAAGGCTAATAACCTTTTTTTTTAAAATGTATATTCCATTAGTTTTTTTATCACTTATAGGTTTTTGTATAACTGGATTATTCGGTAGAGCAATAGGACCAAAGGGTGCAGCAATAGTTACAACAAGTTGCTTAGTAATTTCGTTTTTTTTATCTCTTTTTGCATTCTATGAAGTAGGGTTGATGGGAAGTCCTGTTTATATTCGATTATCTACTTGGGTTAGCTCTGAAGTTTTATTAATTAATTGGGGATTTTTATTTGATAGTTTAACTGTAGTTATGTGTATTGTAGTTACTTTTATTTCATCATTAGTGCATTTATATTCAATAGAATATATGTCACATGATCCTCATTTACCAAGATTTATGTCATATTTATCATTATTTACTTTCTTTATGATGATTTTAGTAACTGCTGATAATTTTATTCAAATGTTTTTAGGTTGGGAAGGTGTTGGTTTATGCTCATACCTATTGATTAATTTTTGGTTTACTCGAGTTCAAGCTAATAAAGCTGCAATTAAAGCGATGATTGTTAATCGGATTGGTGATTTCAGCTTAATTATAGGTATATTAATTTTATTTGTTAATTTTAAATCTGTTGATTATGCTACTGTAGCAGCTTTAGCTCCATTCTTTAAATCAGAAAGTATTAATTTTTTAAATATGGATTTTAATATATTATCTTTAGTTTGTATTTTTTTATTTTTTGGAGCTGTTGGTAAATCTGCACAACTTGGTTTACATACATGGTTACCTGATGCAATGGAAGGTCCAACACCTGTATCAGCTCTTATTCATGCAGCAACAATGGTAACTGCAGGGGTGTTTCTAATTGTTAGAACTTCATTTTTATATGAACATGCACCAAATATTTTACAATTCGTTACACTTTTAGGTGCTTGTACTGCATTTTTTGCTTCTAGTGTAGGATTATTACAAAATGATTTAAAGCGAGTAATTGCTTACTCAACTTGTAGTCAGTTAGGATATATGGTTTTCTCTTGTGGACTTTCTGATTATGCTGTTGGAGTTTTTCATTTAGCTAATCATGCTTTTTTTAAGGCTCTTCTATTCTTAGGTGCTGGTGCTGTAATTCATGCAGTTAATGATGAACAGGATATGAGAAAAATGGGTGGATTAAAGAATTTTGTTCCTTTTACCTACTCAGCTATGACAATTGGATCTTTAGCTTTAATTGGTTTTCCTTTTTTAGCTGGATTCTATTCAAAAGATTTAGTTCTAGAATTATCTTATGGAAAATTTACTTCATATAGCCATTTTAGTTATTTTTTAGGTACTTTTGGTGCTTTTTTAACTGCATTTTATTCAACAAGATTAGTTTGCTTAACCTTTTTAGTTAAACCAAATGGTTATAAACCTGTGATTGGTTTTGCAAAAGAGACTTTTAGTAATATTTTTATTGCATTATGTTTCTTAACTATTCCAAGTATTTTTGTCGGTTTTTATACAAAAGATATGATTGTAGGAGTAGGTAGTGATTTTTTTGGAAATGCGATTTATAATAATCCAAGAACTCTTCATGTTTTTGATGCAGAGTTTGTAGAATTTTTTTATAAAATTTTACCGGTAACTTTAAGTTTACTTGGTGCAAGTTTATCTTTTGTTCTATACAATTTTCAAAGTTATATACTTTTTTCTTTAAAAACATCTTTCTTAGGAAGAAAGGTATATAGTTTTTTAAATAAAAAATGGTTCTTTGATAAAATATATAATGAATGTGTTGGACAATTCTTTTTTAAGTTTGGATATTCAATGAGTTATAAGAATATTGATCGTGGAACATTTGAGATGATTGGTCCAACAGGACTTTCATCAGTAGCATTAAAAACCGCGCATCAATTGCATAAAGCGCAATCTGGTTCGTTATATCACTATACCTTAATAATATTAACTGCTATAACAGTATTGTTATGCTTACGAGAATTTTGGGTTATATTTGGGTATAATCTTGATTATAGAAGTTTAGTGTTAATTATTATTACATTATTTTTTTTAGTTAGATCATAAAAGAATAGCTATTAAAATTATATAAATGAGTACAGAAAAAATTTTCTTTTTTTGCGATGCTCCCGAGTTCGCACAAATTCGTCTACAGGATCCATCAACAACTACTATGGAAGGATTATTAGAGTTTAACAAACATTTATTATTTGTTGTTATCGTTATTGTAATGTTAGTAGGTTGGTTATTATTTACAATAATTTCTAATTTTGAAGAGTTTAGTACAGATAAAAGCCAAAGTTTTTTCCATTCTAATAGTTTAGAAATTGTTTGGACTTCATTACCTGCTTTAATATTATTAAATTTAGCTTCACCATCGTTCACTTTACTTTATTCTATGGATGAGATTTCAACTCCAGAAATTTCTGTTAAAGTTATGGGTCATCAATGGTTTTGGAGTTATGAAATTTCAGATTTCGATACTATGGCAACTTGTATGGATTCTGATAAAACTTTAAAATATACTTGTTATTTATTAGCAGAAGAAAGTATTGCTCAAAAAAACTACTTAGGTTTTTTTAGATTACTTGAAACAAATAAGCGTGTGTTATTACCATCTAATACACATTTAAGATTATTAGTTACTTCTGTTGATGTGTTACATAGTTGGACTATTCCATCATTTGGTGTTAAAGTTGATGCGTGTCCAGGACGGTTAAATCAAGTAAATGTGTTTTTAAAACGTATTGGTATGTTCTTTGGTCAATGTAGTGAAATTTGTGGAGTAAATCATGGATTTATGCCAATAGCACTTTTAGTGGTACCATCAATTCAATACCATTATTTCGTAGTTTCAAAATTATTTTAATTTATTTAAAATAATCAAGCCTATAACTCAGTTGGTTAGAGTGTACGCCTGATAAGCGTAAAGTCAGTAGTTCAAATCTACTTAGGCTTAAAAATATAATTGGTTATGGTTTTAAAAAAAGAATTAGTAAAAGAAATTAAAAATTTTACTGTAAATTTTGGACCTCAGCACCCAGCAGCCCATGGAGTGTTGAGATTAGTTTTAGAGTTAACAGGTGAAGTTGTTGAACGAGCTGAACCTCATATAGGTCTTCTTCATCGAGGTACTGAAAAGTTAATCGAATATAAAAATTATTTACAAGCGTTACCTTATTTTGATCGATTAGATTATGTTTCTATGTTAGCACAAGAGCATACTTATTGTTTAGCTATTGAAAAATTATTAAATTGTAGTATACCAAAGCGTGCTCAGTATATTAGAGTTTTATTTGCAGAGATTACTCGACTTTTAAACCATTTATTAGCAGTAGGTTGTCATGCGATGGATGTAGGTGCTATGACACCAATGTTATGGGGGTTTGAAGAAAGAGAAAAGCTTATGGAATTTTATGAAAGAGTTTCTGGTGCAAGAATGCATGCCGCATACTTTCGACCAGGAGGTGTTCATACTGATTTACCAAAAGGGTTATTAACTGACATATATCTTTTCAAAGAGCAATTTAAAATGCGAATTCTTGAAATAGAAGAAATGTTAACTGAAAATAGAATTTGGAAACAGCGACTTGTTGATGTTGGTGTAGTATCATTAGATGAAGCTCAAAATTGGGGATTTAGTGGTGTTATGCTAAGAGGATCTGGTCTTGAATGGGATTTAAGAAAAAGTCAACCTTATGAGGTTTATGGTGAATTAGATTTTGAGGTACCAGCTGGTACTAATGGTGATTGTTATGATAGATATTTAATTAGAGTTATAGAAATGAAACAATCAATTAATATTATTGAACAATGTTTAGATAATATACCATTAGGGCCTATTAAAACTGATGATAATAAAATAACTCCTCCATCACGATTTGATATTAAACAATCAATGGAGTCTTTAATTCATCATTTTAAGTTTTATACAAGTGGAATAAATATTCCAGCTAATGAAACATATACTGGAACCGAAGCTCCTAAGGGAGAATTTGGAGTATATTTAATTTCTAATAATTCTAATAAACCTTATAGATGTAAAATTAAAGCTCCAGGTTTTGCTCATTTACAAGGTTTAGATATGATGTCACGAGGACATATGATAGCTGATGTTGTTACAATTATTGGGACTCAAGATATTGTATTTGGGGAAGTAGATAGATAAAATTAAGTATGAAAATTTTTAAGAATATTAATGTTTTTTCAGACGGAAGTCTTTATTTTTCTTATAATATAGAGGCATCTTTAAATAATAAATTTGTTACTTTTCAAAAACAAGATGATAAAAATTTTGTTTTAAATCAAAAAAAGCATAAAAAGGGTATTGAGTCTAAATACTCATCACATTATAAAAAGAAATATTTGAAGTAAAATCTTTAAATATTTGGAGTATAGCCAAGTGGCAAGGCAATCGTTTTTGGTACGATCATTCAAAGGTTCGAATCCTTTTATTCCAAGTTTTAAATACATTAATGGGTTAGAGTCCCTTCGAGTTAAATCAATATGAGTTCAACAATTTCATTTTATTTTCAAGACATTTTACTTTACATATCAGCTATTCCGTTAATAGGAATTTTATTTTTATTGTTAATTAATTCTGAACAACAAAAATTATTAAAGGTAGTTGCTTTAAACTTTTCTAGTTTACCATTTATTGGGTTTTTATTTGTTTGGGGTGCCTTTAAAAAATCTGTAGGAACATTTCAATTTGTAACTAAAATTTTATGGATTCCTATACTTAATTTAAATGTTGTTTTAGGAATTGATGGTATTTCATTATTCTTTTTATTATTAACAACATTTTTGATTCCTCTTTGTATTCTAATTGGTTGGAATACTATACACTCAAATTTAAAAGGATATTTAATTTCTTTTTTACTTATTGAATTTCTTTTAATTGGTGTTTTCTGTGCGTTAGATGTACTTATGTTTTATATTTTATTTGAAAGTATTTTAATTCCAATGTTCCTAGTTATAGGTATTTGGGGGTCACGGGAACGAAAAATGTTAGCATCTTATTATTTTTTTTTATATACTTTGTTAGGATCTGTTCTAATGTTATTGTCTATTCTATATATTTACAATCAAGTTGGAACTACTGATTATGAAATTTTATTAACATTTGTTTTTTCTGATTTTGAACAAAAAATTTTATGGTTTACCTTTTTCATAGCGTTTGCATCTAAAGTACCTATGGTACCTGTTCATTTGTGGTTGCCAGAAGCTCATGTTGAAGCTCCAACTGCAGGATCAGTTATATTAGCTGGTGTATTACTGAAATTAGGGACTTACGGATTTATTAGATTTTCATTACCTTTATTTCCTCAAGCTTCGTTTTATTTCACACCGTTTGTCTATACTGTTTCACTAATTGGTATTGTCTATACTTCACTAACAGCTATCCGACAAACTGATTTTAAACGAATAATTGCTTATACTTCTGTAGCACATATGAATGTAGTTATGCTAGGTATTTTTAGTTTTAATAATGTTGGTATTGAAGGTGCTCTATTGCAAAGTTTAAGTCATGGATTTGTAGCAAGTGCTTTATTCGTTGTTATTGGTGTTGTTTATGAACGATATAAAACTCGACTTGTTAAATATTATGGAGGTTTTGTTCATACAATGCCTTTATATGTTTCTATTTTCTTATTCTTTACTATGGCTAATATAGGTTTACCTGGAACAAGTGGGTTTATAGGTGAATTCCTAATATTCGCTGGATCTTTTAAAGTTAATTCTAGTATTACTTTTTTCGGTGCTACTGGTATGATTTTAGGGGGATGTTATGCTCTTTGGTTATTTAATCGAATTGCTTTTGGAAATTTAAAAAGCCAATACGTAAAACAAACCTTAGATATAAACAAACGTGAATTCTTTATTTTTGTACCATTAATCTGTTATACATTAATTTTAGGATTAACTCCAGATTCTTATTTAAGCTCAATTCATATGAGTGTTAATAATCTTGTAGAAAACATGTATTTTTAAATTAAATGCTTTATTTACTAGAAACAAATTTACCTGAGAATAAGTCAGTATTTTTTGCACTAATAAGAGTTCATGGTATTGGTAAAAGTACGGCTTTTTCAATTTGCAAAAAATTAGGTTTTTCTATAAATTTAAAAATTAAAAACTTGAGTCAAGAACAAATCACAGAAATGCTTCAACTTATTGATTCTTTAAACTTATTATTGAATAATGAACTTAAAAAATTCAAATCATTAACTTTAAAAAGTTTAATTGCTATAAAATCTTATAGAGGATTAAGAAGAGTTAGAGGATTACCTGTAAGAGGTCAAAGAACTCATACTAATGCAAAATCTGCAAAAAAAAATAAGCGTTTTTAAAAACGTTAAAATGAATAATTTATTTATTGCTGAAAATCTTAAAATTATTACAAAAGTTCTACCTATTTTAAAAATTCAAATACATCAAAAAGAGATAAGTCTTATTGTTAGAAGAAATCATTTAATACCAGTTTTAATGTTTTTAAAGAATCATATAAATTATCAATTTAAAATTCTTACCTGTATTTCTGGTGTCGATTATCCTTCTAATAAATATAGATTTAAAGTAGTCTATGAACTTTTAAGTGTTAGATATAATGTTAGATTAAGAGTAAAAGTTCTAACTGATGAATTACTACCAATTGAATCTTGTGGACATATTTATGCCGCAGCAAGCTGGTATGAATCTGAAACTTGGGATATGTACGGTATTTTTTTTAGTAATCACCTAAACTTAACTAGATTATTAACTGATTATGGTTTTGAAGGATACCCATTAAGAAAAGACTTTCCATTAAGTGGGTTTATTGAAGTTAGTTATGACTATACAAGAAAACGTGTTACTAATGAACGTGTAGAATTAAGCCAAGAATATCGAGCATTTAGATTTACTTCACCTTGGGAAACATTAAAATTAAATTAAGGAATGAAAAAACTATTTACAAAAGATAAAGAGAATAGAAAAACTGTTAAACAATTAGAATTACAACATTTTATATTAAAACAAATATCAATGAATTCAAACTTTTTAAAAACAGTACGTTGGAACGCTATCTATAAATTATCTGATTTCAATAAACAGGGTTCAAAAACTGTCTTATCTAATCGGTGTGTAAAAACAATAAACAAAAAAACATTTCATAAATTCACAAACTTTTCTCGAACTGTTTTTTTAAAATTAGTAAAATCCGGCCAAATAAGTGGAATTCGAAAATCAAGTTGGTAATTTAAAACTATAAGACCTCTATTACCCCAACATTAACTATACAAAACAATTTAGATTTAGTTAAATAAACTAAAAACGTATTAATTACTGTCTATTTTTTAGGTGAATAAGGATATTCTAAATAAAAATAGAGATTTAAGTAAATATAAAAAAAAAATAAGCCTATAAATCTTTCATAAGATATTGGGTTTATTGAAAGAAAATCATTATAAACAAATGCTATATACCATAAAATCATACTAGGAACATTAAATATTAAAATAATTATTTTTAACGGTATATTTATAACATAAAACTTATTTAAAATATATGTTAAATAAAACATAGCGCTACTAAATAAGAAATAATGAACTTGACCTAATTCGTCAAAAGAGCTTATAAATAATATAAAACTACCCCAAAGAATTATTAGATTCATTAACAAGTGTAACTAGTTTTAGTTGTAATAGTTCCAACAGGACATAAATCAATAACATTACCAGAAAGCTCTGATAAAAGAACTTTATTAACATAAGTACCAATTTCACTAGCATTTCCTCGTCCAAATACTCCTAACTCTTCTACTCCAGCTATTTCAGCACTAAATCTAACACATCTAGTACAATGAATACATCGTGTCATAACTGTTTTAACAATAGGTCCTAAATTCTTATTAGAAACAATTCTTTTAAATTTATAGAATCTTCTTTTTGTAAAACCAAAAAATAAAGATTGATCCTGTAAGTCACACTCACCTCCTTGATCACAAATAGGACAATCTAAAGGATGATTTAATAATAAAAATTCCATTACATTTTCTCGAGCTTTTTTAACTAAACCACTATTATGGTAAATCTCATGACTAAATAAACTTGTTCCTGCACTAACAGCACAAGAAACTACAGGCTTGTTTAAATTACCCATTTCCACTATACAGATTCGACAATTTCCTGCTATAGATAAATTGTTATGATAACAATAATGAGGTACAGAAATACCTAAGTTTATTAAATATGCAAGTAAAGATACTTTATTTAAATTTGTTGAATTAGTTTTTGACATTTTTAAATTTTAACTTAATAAGGAAATGTAGCTTAATTGGTTAAAGCGCCGACCTGTCACGTCGGAGACTGTGGGTTCAAGTCCCATCTTTTTCGTTATATTTTTAAATTTTGGTTTTTAATTTTAATTGGGTCTAAGACAATATCATCTCTTTGCTCATAAAAAATAGCTAAAATAGATAAACCAATCGAAGACTCTGTTGCAGAAAGGACTAAGATAAATAATACAAAAATATGTCCAACTATATCATCTAGATATAAAGAAAATGTTATAAAAGCAAGATTTACAGATAATAATAAAATCTCTAAAGACATTATTGTTTTTAAAATATTTCCACGATTTAAGACTAAGCCAAGCATTCCAATATGGAACAAAGCTATAGTAGTGCTTAATAAATAAAAATTTAATTCAATTCCAGCCATTAATTACTTTTGAGTACACTGGGGCTTGAACCCAGGACCTGTGGATTAAAAGTCCAATGCTCTACCGACTGAGCTATATACTCTTTAAATTGTTTTTATTATACTGCGAAAAGTATTAAGAAAACAATCATTAGCGCGAATAATGCAATAGCTTCAGTAAGTGCGAAACCTAAAATAGCCATTCTGAACATTTCGTCTTTCATAGAAGGGTTTCTAGAAATACCTAGTACTAATGATGCGAATACCATACCAATTCCTACCCCAGCTCCTGCTAATCCCATTGTTGATAGTCCAGCTCCAACAAATTTAGCTGCTTGTAATAACATAAGTCAATATATTTATGACTTATGTTATTTCGAACGACCCAAAGCAGCTTTAAAACACATGTTTAATATGGAACCCCAACTACAATATTTTTTAATATTAGTCAAAAATTTTAGTTTTAATCGGTAATTTTTTACTACCAGACTTTAAAGCTTCAATCGCAATATGCATAGGAATTCCACATATTTCAAATAATGTAGTACCTCCTCGTACTCTTGCGACCCAATGAGAGACAGCTCCCTTACCTTTACCCATCCTAGATTCTGTAGGTTTTGAAGTTATCGGCAAATCTGGGAAAATACAAATCCAAATTTTTCCTTTACGCTTTATTTTTCTAGCAATTGCTCTTCGCGCAGACTCAATTTGGCGAGCTGTAATCATACCTGATACTTCAGCTTTTAACCCAAGTTCACCAAATCTAATTGTATTTGCTTTAAACTCTAATTTTTTTAATCTTCCTTTTCTTGTTTTTTTATACTTTGTTTTTCTTGGTTGTAAAAACATTTTTAACTATTAATGCTCTTAAAAAGATTACTTTTCAATTATCCATACTTTAATTCCGTAACTTCCATTTGCATTATGAACAGTCATTTGAGAATAATCAAGAGTTGAATTAAAACTTTGAACGGGAGTATCGCCAATAGTTATTGTTTTATGCTTTGCACGTGGAACACCATTTAAACGACCTTTAATTAAAATTTTAATCCCTTTTACCTTAGAAAATTCAGAATTAGATAAAATTGTAAGTGTTTGTTTTAAAAAAGATAAAAAAAACTTATGTCGTTTTACCTTTTTTATTTGAATCGCTATAAATTTTGTTAATAAATGCGCTGATGATCTATTATATACCACATGAAATAATAATTCAATACCTTCTTTTAAAAAAGGAGTTCCTTTAAATTTTTGAAGTAATATAAAATTCTTCTTTTGCGTCTTTTTTAAAAAATTTAAATCTTTATTAAGACAACAAAAGTTTATTATAATATTAAACTTATTATTTGTAAATAAACTCAAAACCTTAAATAAATTATTTAAAATACCTTCAACCTTTAAACTTGTTGAATTTTCTACAAATTTTTTCACAGGAACTATTTCATTACTATCAGGTTTTAGTAATAAACTTGAATTTGCTTTTAAATATTCTTTTATTTTATAAGAATTTAAAATATTTTGGTTTTTAAATAAAGGCGCTTTAAGATTTAAAATCTGTTTTGTATCTAAAGAAGTATCTAAAACAGTTTTCTTATTTCCTTCTTTATCAATCAGAGTAACCTTACTATTATTATCTAACTTCTTATCTATTATAAATTCAGACGATATAAAGTAAGATACATATAAGTTTAAAGTTGAATCACTATAATGCTGCTTATAATCATGTAAGATAATACCTTGAGTTTCAAAAAACCGTTCAATATAACTTTTAATTTCTAAATCTTTAAAAGTATATAAAGGTAACTCATGTGTTTTTTTTTCAAAAAATTCAGTTTTCCATGTTTTGTTAATACCAAGTCGAAAAATATTAGGATTTATTTTTTGCCCCATCTAAATTTTATTTTTTCTTTTTCTTTTTTTTAAATTCAAACCTTTCTCGTGTAGGAACAAACTCACCTACTTTATGACCAATCATTTCATCATTTAAGCTTAATTTTATATATTTTTTTCCAGTATGCACATTACAGGTTAAACCAATTACTTGAGAAGTTATCTCAAGATTTCTTGGTAACAATGGCAATTTTTTTTTACTATCTTTAAGCCGTATTACTAAAGGCCCTTTCCATTTTGATCTTTTCATATACTATTTCTTTTTTATTATTAATTTATTCTTTGAATTGCTTGTTTTTCCTCGTAAATTTGGCTTACCCCAAGGTGTTCTTGAATTTCCTGACTTTTTACCTTCTCCTCCTCCATGGGGGTGATCTATTGGATTCATAGCAACTCCTCTAACTGTCGGTCTTTTATTTAACCAACGAGATTGACCTGCTTTTCCTAATCGAGTTAAAAAATGTAACTCCTTAGAAACTTCACCAACAGAAGCAAAACATTTTGATGAAACATATCGTTGCTCACCAGAACTAAGTTCAACTAAAGTATACTTATCTGTTTTTTCTTTAATAATAGAAAATGTACCTGCTGCTCTAGAAATTTTACCTTCTTCAGCTACTTTAGGTGAGATACTATAAATTGGTGTCCCAATAGGTATTCCTGAAATAGGTAACGAATTACCTAAACTTGGTTCAATTTCTAATCCAGACTTAACAATATCCCCTATTTTTAAATTTTGGGGCGCTAACATATAAAAAAAATCAAAATTTATGAAATCAAAAATAGCAGCAATATATGCATTTCGGTTAGGATCATGTTCTAAACTACAAACAATTCCAGTTGAATTAAAGGTTCTAGAAAAAAGTACATCTCGATACTTTTTTTTAACACCTCCGCCTTTATGAAAAACAGTGATTCTTCCAGAATGATTTCGACCACTAGAATTTTTTTTTCCATGAAGCTTTTGTTTTAAGATAGGTTTTTTACTTAGACTCAAACTTTTTTGGTTTAATTTAATTAATTGCCTTCGTGAAGAAGTTGTTGGTTTTACTTTTTGTAATGACATTTTATAAAAAATAAATACGTTTTTATTTCTATGAACTTATCAAATACTTTATTTGCTACTATATCTAATAAATTAAAGGTACAAGTTTCTTTATTAAATGAAGAAAGATTCCATGTAAAAAACCTTAAAACTCAAATTGATTCTTTAAAAAAATTAAAGGAAAATAATTATAAAAATTTAAGCTTAGAAAAACTTCAAACAGAATCAAACACTAATCAAAATTTAGTTATAATGTATATAATTAATATATCTTTTTTAAAAGCTAATACTACAATACATGTATCAGATATTAAAGGTAATATGAAATTATTTTATTCTGCAGGTTCTGTTGGATTAACTGGGAAACAAAAAAGAAAACGACGTATTGCCGTTTCTAAATTAATTTCTTTGCTACTAAAAAAAGCAACTTTTCTAAGTAAAAAGCCTATTGCATTACATTTAAATAATGTAAACTTTTATAAAAACCTTATTGTTAGTAAATTAAAAAGAACCCTGTATATAAGAGTAATTAAAAGTTTTAATCAAACTCCATACAATGGTTGTCGAAAAAAAAAATTACGACGTAAAAAGTATACAAAAAAATTTAAGTAAAATAAATTTACAAAATTTCAAGGAGAAATGGCTGAGCGGTTTAAAGCGGTAGATTGTAAATCTATTGAGTTTTCTCATCGTAGGTTCGAATCCTACTTTCTCCTAATAAATAAGATTATCGTCCCTAAATATTAATAATATCGAAATATAGCGCAGTCGGTAGCGCGCCTGTTTTGGGAACAGGAGGTCATGTGTTCGAGTCACATTATTTCGAAATTTTTTTTTTATTTGTTAACACATAACTGGTTTTTAAGTGTTTATCTAATACCTTATGTAAATTAAACACACTCTTTTTATAAGATAAGTCATTTAAACCTTTTAACTGTGAAGTTGAATAAATCTTATTATTTAATTTAACTGAAACTAAAGAAAATGAAAGTTTTAAAGCCTTAATTATAGATTGTAAGTTTAACTCGGTAGTCTTATAGTTAGAACTAATAAAAAGAATAAACCCCGCAATGTTAGCATCAAAATTTTTGAAAATAGAGCTTTTAAAAGTCTTTATTGTTGTTTTATTTAAAGGCTTATAATAATTTAATTTTAATTTTTTTAAGTTTTGTTCTGTTAAAGCCCATTTTGTTTCATTTAACTTTGCTGAATGAAACAAAAAGAAAAAGCCATTATTTTTGAAGTATTTCTTTAATTTTACAATTTGATAAGTTTTAAAATTAAAATCCATTTGTAAAAATAGTTAAATAATTATATAGGCCCAGCAGGATTTGAACCTACGACAAAGCCGTTATGAGCAGCACGTTCTACCAACTGAACTATAGGCCTAAATTTTAAAAACATTTTTTTATGAGAATCAGTATCGGACAAATTATAGTTTTAATTTTAATACTTTTTTTGCTATTTGGAGATTTACAAAGTGCAAAAAAAAAATTAACTGTTGCAATAAAACAATTAAGTAGATTCTTTCAAGAAAATAACAGGAAAAAGGGGACTTGAACCCGTGTCCTTCGGTTTTGGAAACCGCTGCTCTACCAACTGAGCTATTTCCCTCTTCACTAAACTTACGTTTAATAATTAATAATGATCTCTAACTATTATAAATATTACAAAGAAATTAAAAATAGAATTATAGTAATAACTATTGCTTGGGGAATTTCTCTAACAATCGGCTACTCTTATAAAGAAGCTATTTTATTTACATTAATTGATTCAAATAATTCTTTTATAAACTTAAATACAAAACCTTATTTCATTTTTACAAATGTAACGGAAATTTTTTACGTTTATTTAGAATTAAGTATATTTTTTGCAAATCAAATTACTGTCATTATTCTAGTTTATCAAATTGTAATGTTTCTATCATTAGGGTTGTATCAATTTGAATTTGAAAAGTTAAAATTTGCTTTTCAAATGTTTGTAATTTCTTGGTTAATTTCTACCATTTTATTGCATAAACTTATAATCCCCTTAAGTTGGAAATTCTTTTTAAGCTTTCAAAATAGTTTAAATATTAGTCAACCTATTTCATTTTTTTTTGAAGCACGATTGATAGAATATTTTCACTATCTTACAAACTTATATTATATTTGTTTAATTAATTGCCAATTTTTAGCAATGCTTATTACTACATTAACCAATTTAAATGGAATATTAAAAAAAACCTTTAGAAAACTTTTTTATTTATTATTTGTAATTTTTTCTACAATTATAACACCACCTGATGTATTAAGTCAAATTTTTATTAGCGGTAGTTTAATTTTAATATATGAATCATTAATACTAATAGAACAAATAAAAATTAGTATGGTAACCAATTAAAACTAACTAATACTCCGATAGTAAACATTAAATAACCTATTGCAAATGGTAAAAAACATTTCCATCCTAGATACATTAATTGATCATATCTATATCGAGGAAGTGTTGCTCTTGTAAGAATAAAAAATACTACACCCATACAAACTTTAATAGAAAACCAAATACTTCCAGGAATGAAATATAAAGGAAAAATGTTAAAAGGTGGAAGCCATCCTCCTAAAAATAGAATAGCTGATAGAGAACTCATAAGAAGCATATTTGAATACTCAGCTAAGAAAAATAATGCAAAAGTCATTGCAGAATATTCTACATTATAACCAGAAACTAATTCTGATTCAGCTTCTGGTAAATCAAAAGGTTGACGATTTGTCTCTGCTAGCATCGAAATATAAAACATAACAAATAAAGGAAATAATGGTACAATTAACCAAATTTCCTTTTGAGCTAAAATAACTTTGCTAAGATTTAATGAACCAACACAAACTACTACACTTAAAATTATAAAACCAATTGAAATCTCATAAGAAATCATTTGGGCTGCTGATCTTAACCCACCTAAAAAGGCATATTTTGAGTTACTAGACCATCCAGCTAGCATAATTCCATAAACATTCATTGATGAAACAGCAAATAAGTATAAAATACCAAGATTAATATCAGCGAAAACAGCTTTATGAGCAAATGGAATAACTGCCCATGCAACTACACTTAATAAAAATGAAAGTACTGGTGCTAATACAAAAATTATTAAATTTGAATTACTTGGTAAAGTAGTTTCTTTAACAAATAACTTTAGTCCATCTGCTAATGGTTGTAATAAACCTATAAAACCAATAACATTTGGACCTCTACGTCTTTGAATTGCTCCCATGATTTTCCGTTCCGCTATTGTAAAATAAGCGAGCGCAAGTAACATTGGGATAGTAATACTAAGAATTTTTAAAATAAGTACTATTATTGTTAATATCATTTTACAAAAATTTTATTAAGGCTAAAACCGGATTTGAACCAGTATTTTAAGATTTGCAATCTCGCACATTACCAATTATGCTATTTAGCCTTAAATTAAAAATTTAAATTAGGACAGAGTGGGATTCGAACCCACGGTAACTATTAATTACAACAGTTTTCAAAACTGTCGCCTTAGACCACTCAGCCATCTATCCAAAAGCAACTGAAGGGATTTGAACCCTTAGCTTTAACCTTGGCAAGGTTACACTCTACCAATTGAGTTACAATTGCATATTCTATAATAATTAAACTAATGGAAGTTTAAAAGAACGTAATAAATAAAGCAACTCTTCTTTAGTTTTAGTATTAGTTACTAAAGTAACATTTAATGGAGGTAAATTAATAAATAAATAGAATTGTTTTTCTAATTCTTTAAAACTAATTAAATCCTTTAATGTAAAAGAAAAGCTTGTTACTCCTAATTTTTTTGGTACACTAATACCTTTAAAATCCTTTAAACTTGGAAAAACGTCTGATAGTAATTTAAAAAGAAAAGTATACATCATATTTTTTTTTAAAACTACTACACAACCAACAGGATTACCTTTTCTAATTTTTAATAAAATATTGGAACGTTTCGATTTAACTAATGACCCTTGTTTCATTGTCACTAATTCCAAAGAAAGAAGAGCTGAAGCAATATTTCTAACCTCAAAATGTTTACATCCAAAATTTAAAATAATTTTTTTTAATTGGGGAATCTCATTTAAATGAGTATAAAAAAACTTGTTTATTAAATCATATTGAATAACTTTTTTATAATAATTTTCTAAAATACTCATGATTTTTTAACTTAAATTAAGCCTACTGAAAGACTAACAAATTTCATAAATTTTTTTTTTTTTAATATCTTAGGTATTGGGCCTAAAATTCGAGTACCTATAGGATTCCCTTGTTTATTAATCAAAGCAACAGCATTTTCTTCTAATAAGAATAATGAACCATCCCTTTTTTTATAACGTTTCTTTGTTCTAACAACTAAAGCTCTAAAAACACCTCCTTTTAATACTTTTGAAGTACTTTTAGATTTATTTCTTAACTGTTGAACTGAAACAACAATAAGGTCTCCTAAACTAGCGTATCTTCGTTTAAATCCACCTAAAACTTTTATACATTTAACAGTTTTTGCTCCGGAATTATCGGCTACTTTTAAAATACTTTCTTGCTGAATCATCTTTTATTTAAAAATTAATAAATTTTTCTTGCGTTTATAGCTCAATTGGATAGAGCGTTGGATTTCGGTCCCAAAGGTTATAGGTTCGAGTCCTATTAAACGTAATTTTTTATATTTTACTATATTTTATAAATTTACCAACGAAATTTAGATAGATATCTTTTGTTTATCAGAATTTGTTTTTGTAACTCATTCTTTTTATCTACAGATTGACTTTTTGAGCTAGCAGATGCTAAAATTTCATCAACAAAACTTCTATAAAATTCATTTGAACTTTTATTTTTAGCAACAACATTTTTAATAAACTTCAAAGAAGTTATAATTCGAAGTGAATCACTAACAATAAAAGATGGAGTGCTTCTTATAGCCTTTCTTTTACCCTTTTTAACAATTTGTTCATTTAATTTAAATGTTGGAGTTGAGTTAATAATAGCTAATTGAACAAGGTTTTTGAAATTTTTATCACTTGATTTCTGCAACCGTTTAGCAAATTTCAATAAAATTTTTTCTCCAGTATTTTTTTTACCACTTATCATTAATGTATTAATAATTTTTGTTTTTAAATTAAAAGCTTTACTAGTTTTTAAAGACTTAATCATACATATTTTTTAACTTTCTTTGCTCCATACTTAGATCGTGCAGTTTTTCGTGAAGATAAACCTGAAAAATCCAACTTTCCTCTGACTAAATGATACTTAATACCAGGTAAATCTTTTACTCTACCTCCCCGCATAATTACAGTAGAATAAGCTTGTAAGTTATGCCCTTCTCCAGGAATATAGGCATAAACCATCTTATTATTACTAAGCCGTAACTTTACAATTTTTCTTAAGGCAGAATTAGGTTTTTTAGGTGTTCGTAATACTAATTTAGTACAAATTCCTTTTTTTTGTGGACACCGATCTAAAGCAGGTACTTTATTTAATTTTCTTTTCTTTTTTCGACTTTTTTGTTTTTTACAAAGTTGATTTATTGTAACCATACTATTATTATCAGAACTTGAGTTAATACCAAAAAGGGGACTTGAACCCCTACTCTTAAAAAGAACTAGAACCTAAACCTAGCATGTCTACCAATTCCATCATTTTGGCAAAATAAATATAACACAAAGTAAAACTTTTACGTTACATTCATTAAATCTAAATTTTTCAGTAAATACTCGTTACCGGACTTGAACCGATACTCTAAAATAGAATCAGATTTTAAGTCTGACGTGTCTACCAATTCCACCAAACGAGCTTGGAGATAATCGGAATCGAACCGATAACTTTATGCTTGCAAAGCATACACTCTACCAATTGAGTTATATCCCCCTCTCCTGTTATTTTTATAAAAAATCAAAAAAAATATTTAATATAATTATATATTAACCTTTTCTTCGAACGATAACATCATAACTAAAAAGATTAGGTAAAAACACTAAATTTAAATTTAGTGAATTCTCTTTAAAAAGTTTTTTTGTTCTAAATTTTAGAACAGTAATAACTTCTGGTAACAACCGTAATGCAATAAATGCATAGTATACAGCTGCACTCACTAATGAACTAAATAAAACTACAGATAAAGTAGAAAAATCAAATTGAGGCATAACTAAGTATTTCTCTTCAGGCTGGACTCGAACCAACGACCCAATGGTTAACAGCCATTTGCTCTACCGACTGAGCTACTAAAGAAATTTATCTAATTAATACTTTTTAATGTTTGTAATTACTGAATCAATATTTAAATAATGATTAAAAATAGGCATTAAATTAGAAGTAGTTGTATAAACAAACAATATTTGCAAAGTTCTATAATTAATTAGTAAATGTTTTGGAGGAATTGGCCAAAAGTTTGACTCATCTAAACTTTTTTTTACTAAATCTCTTGATTTTATATCATGAGAGATCTCTACTAAATCATTTACTTTTAAGATATATGATCTAGTTCTTACTGGAACTCCATTTACTAGAACATGTCCGTGTAAAATAAGTTGACCGGCACTTTTTATACTCGAACTAAAGTTAGCTCGATATAACACAGTATCTAAACGGCTCTCAAAAAATCTTAAAACTTTATATCTAAAATCAATAGAATTTGATGAAATAGTCTTAGAACCAATTGATTGTAAAATATATTTTTTTAAATATTTTTTTTTTAACTTACCATAAAATAAACTAAATGCCTTACGTTCATACAAATTATTCCGAAATTGTCTTTGAAATGAATTTCCTCTACTTGCAAATTTTGAAACAGAGAGTTGAAATTGATCTCTAATCTTAAATCGCTTATAAAATTTTAATTGGTTTTTTGAATATTGCTGAAACTTAACCCATTTTTGTTTTTTAAATTTTAACAACTTTAAACGGTTTTGAATATTTTTTCTTAACCGTAAAAACTGTTTATAAAAAGGCTTATGTCGTTTTCTTTGTACCATATTACTGATAAATAAACTTTATAGTTTTACTTAAAGCGCTTCTTCGTTGACTGAAAATTAAAACCAACATTTTGTTCTCGAACTTTCTTTTTAGATGTTTTAAAAAGAAAATTTAATCCAAGAAAGAAAAGATTGTTATTAAAAGTTCCAGTTGAACTAGACCCAAATCCCTGTAAATTATAAGAATTATTAGTCCAAGGATCTTTTGAATCCCCTTTAGAATCAAAAAGTATTAATGGAACTTTCGCAACATAGCTCTCTGTGACAATATTTTGTTTTTTTTCATGTGAGAAAAGTACGACTAGATCAGGCTTTTTTTTTAATTTTGGCATCAATGACTTTAAATAAAGCTTAGAAGCAGATTGTTTATCTGTTTTACTAAACTTCAATGGCTTTAAATTATTGGAAATAACCCCTTGTAAATCAAAATTATGAGGAACAGCTACATGATTTGTAAGCTTATTAATTTTTTGCTCCAGTTTACTAGGAACCCCTATAAATAGGATTGTTTTTTCTGCCTGATGGTATTCAAAAACAACATGTAACGATTTTTTAAAACCACTGATAACTTGTGTTAAATTAAAATCAATTAAAGCATTTGAACTAGATTTTTTTGCTGCATACTCATAGGTTCGTGAGCTTAATAAATGCAATTCTAAAATTTGTTTAAACTTAAACTTTTTTATTTTCATTAAAACTTAAATCTTTTTACCTTTTTTTAATAATATTTTTTCTTGATCATGTAAAATACCCTTACCTTTATAAGGCTCTGGAAATTTACATGCTCTTAATTGAGCAGCAGTTTGAGTTAAACTATCAAATGAGCAATCTCCAAATAAAAATAATTTAGTAAATTTCTGACAGTGGGTATTCAAAGAATTAGGTACTTTAAAATAAATTAAATGACTATACCCCAACTTTAAATAAAGTTGATTGTTTAACTGCTCATGTGGGAATACTCGATACCCAACCCCAACTAAATTTAGCTTATGATATAATGTATAAGTTGTTTCGATCAAGATTTGCTTTATTTTTGCGACAGTAGTCCCTTGAACTTTTTTTATGTTTTTAAAATCAGTTGTTGATGCACCAAAAGCTGGCACATTAGTTACTGTAATTAAATTTGACATAGGTGTTAGAAAGATCTTAACCTTTAATTTTAAAGACTTTACCTGAGAAAGCCCAATAAAAGTTATTATATTTTTTTTATCACAATATAGTATTTTAATGCTTTTGGGAACTTTAACAGTATACTTTTTCTTAAATTTATTAGAACTAACCATTCTCTTTTTTAAAAATACTTAATTGATAACAATCAAAGGCTCACCACCTATTTTATTTTTTTTACATTCAGTGATTGATTTTAACCCAAGATTTGTTGAAAATATTATAAAAGTTTTTGATGAATCAATTTTCCATATTTGTTTTGAAGAATAATAAATTCGTTGACTTGGTTTAGATAAAAATTTCAATGAATTTATAACTGGTTTACCATTTTTAGTGTAAGCTAAAAAAATTTCAAGATTTCTAGTATTCTGTGGAGAAATCTTATAACCAGAGATAAAGCCTTCATTCCATAATATTTTTAAGAAGGACTCACAAATATTTTTTCGAGGACCGATTATAACACTTTTTTTAGCCATTTGGCCATTTTTTATATTAATGAGCATATTCCAAAAATAATTTTTCATTACCCGATAAAAATGTTCAAAGGCAGACTCGAACTGCCGACACAAGGATTTTCAGTCCTTTGCTCTACCAACTGAGCTATTTGAACAATAATTTTTACAATTATTAGTGTAAAGCCTCACTATCATTTAAATAAATAGCGGTTAGAGTAATGAATACATATGCCTGAATTAGCGCAACTCCTAATTCTAGACCCATTAATACAACTAACACAGCTAATGGAATAATAAAAGCTAATGCTTTTAAATTCTCAACTAATAACATATTCCAAGAGAAACCTACAATAACTTTTAATAAACTATGACCAGCCATTAAATTAATAAATAACCGAACACCTAAACTAACAGGTTTTGCGATAAAAGAAATTAATTCAATTGGAACTAAAATTAAAGCTAAAAAGAAACTTGTATTTGCTGGTAAAAATAAAGAAAAGAATTCCATACCATGTTTTTGAAATCCAATAACATTCATAGCTACAAAAATAGAGAATGATAAAAAGAAAGTAAGGGTAATATGACTTGTAGTAGTAAAGCTATATGGTACCATACCTATTAAATTATTTGACATAATAAACATAAATAATACAATAGCTACTGGGAAATACTTTTCACTTCCTGTGGTAATAATATCAGATAAAAGTTGAGATACTAAACCATAAATTTTTTCAATTAAATTTTGCCAACCACTAGGAATAACAAAAAATGAATTTGTAGTAGGCTCTTTTAATAAGAATACAAGACTTTGAAGCATAAAAAGTGTTACAAGAGATGCTACTAAAAAGTTTGTAACAGATAAATCAATACCTGCAAATTGAAAGGTAATAAGAGGAGCTATTTTAAATTGATCTAAAGGGCTAAAAATCATGAAAATTACAATAAGTTTATACAATAAATTGATATATGATTAATTATTTAAAATAATATTAAGCACTTTGTCGGTTACTGTAGAAAGCTTCTGCCAGTAAAACAAAGAATAAAACAGCAGAAGCTGCTGAAATATAAGAACCCCATGAAGATATTTTATTAAATAAATAAAAAGCATCTGGGTAATCTGGAATTCTTCTTGGCATACCAGCTACACCTAACCAGTGCATTGGGAAGAATGTTAAATTAACTCCTACGAAGAAAGTCCAGAAATGAATCTGTGCTAAAATTTCAGAGTAATTTACTCCAGTTAATTTTTCAAACCAATAGTATACTCCACCAAAGATTGAAAATACAGCTCCCATTGATAATACATAATGGAAATGAGCTACAATATAATAAGTATCATGTAAAGCAATATCGATACCAGAATTAGCAATAACTACACCAGTAACTCCACCAATAGTAAATAAAAAAATAAAACCAAGAGCGAATAAAACAGGAGCACGTAATTCAATACTACTCCCCCATAGAGTCGCTAACCAGCTAAATACTTTAATTCCAGTTGGAATTGCAATAATCATAGTTGCTGCAGTAAAGTAAGCTCGTGTATCAATATCAAGACCTACAGTAAACATATGGTGAGCCCAAACAATAAAACCTAGGATACCAATTGAAGACATTGCATAAACCATACCTAAATAACCAAAAATAGGTTTTCTAGCAGCACTAACCACAATATGGCTAATAATACCGAAAGCTGGTAAAATTAAAATATAAACCTCTGGGTGACCAAAAAACCAGAATAAATGCTGATATAATACAGGATCACCTCCACCTGCTGGATCAAAAAAGGTAGTATTAAAATTTCTATCAGTTAATAACATGGTAATAGCACCTGCTAAAACTGGTAATGATAATAATAATAGAATAGCTGTAAGAAAAACTGACCATACAAATAAAGGTAATTTATGGAATGGTAAGCTATCAGTTCGCATATTCATAATTGTACAAATAAAATTAATTGCTCCTAAAATTGAAGCTGCTCCTGATAAATGAAGACTAAAAATCGCAAGATCAACTGCACCCCCAGAGTGTGCAATAATACCAGATAATGGAGGATATACAGTCCAACCAGTTCCTACTCCAGCTTCACAAAGAACAGATTCTACTAATAATAAAAGTGAAGGAGGTAATAACCAAAAACTAATATTATTCATTCTTGGAAATGCCATATCAGGCGCACCAATCATTAGAGGAACGAACCAGTTACCGAATCCTCCAATTAGAACAGGCATAACCATGAAAAAAATCATAATAAAAGCATGTCCTGTTACAATTACATTATAAAAATGATGATTGTATTCTAAAAAACCACCATTAGGTTGAGCTAATGTAAGTCTTATATAAAGAGATAAAGCTGTCCCTGCTACACCAGAGATAGCACCGAATATAATATATAAAGTTCCTATATCCTTATGATTAGTTGAAAAAAGCCATCGAAAAATGAAATGAGTTACTTTTTCTAAAGTTGTTTGATTTAAAGTTGTTGTTCCCAT